AAATCCAATGATCAAAGAAGTAGAAAAAGATCTATTGAAATAAAGGAAATAAGTAAAAAGGTCCCTCGATGGTCATACATACTACTCGATGATTTGCAACTAGATGAAGCCGAAAACCACGAGGACAAGGTAGAAACGGATTCTCAAATTCGTTTAAGAAAATACAAGTTTCTGGTGATTTTTGATGATAGCGAAGATCTTAATGAGCCTGATCCATTAGGCGAAATGATTTGGATACGTTATTTACCATATTCGGATTTTCGTCGAAGTATAATAAAAGGTTCTATGCGTGCCCAAAGGCGTAAAATGGTTATTTACCAACTCTATCAACCAAAGCCACATTCCCCTCTTTTTGTGGACAGAATAGACAGACGCCTTTTGGCTTTGTTTGGCAAAATGGGCAGACCCCTTTTTTATCTTTTGGCCATACTAGACAGACGCCTTTTGGCTTCTGATATTCGCCTTTTGTCTTTTGATATTTTCGGACGGATGAAAGGAATTTTTCAAAATTTGATGGGTAAAAAAAGCAAAGAATTACAAATCTCTGATTATACAAAAGAAAGAAAAAAAGTTGAAAAATACCAAGACGCAGAAAGACTACGACTAGAAATAGCAGAAACTTGGGATAACATTTCATATGCTCAAGCAGTAAGAGGTTTTTTCTTAGTAGGCCAATCAATTTTTCGAAAATATATTCGATTACCTTCATTAATAATAGCTAAGAATATTGCGCGTATTTTATTATTTCAAGTTCCCGAATGGTCCGAAGACTTCAAGGATTGGAATCGAGAAATACATATTAAATGCACTTATAATGGTGTTGAATTATCCGAGAAAGAATTTCCAAAAAACTGGTTAACAGACGGTATGCAGATAAAAATCTTATTTCCTTTTTACCTGAAACCTTGGCACCGATCTAAGTTAAAACCCTCGAAAACACAGAAAGCGCAAAAAAATGATTTTTGTTTTTTAACAGTTGCTGGACTGGAAACTGACCGTCCTTTCGGTATCCCTCGAAAACGAAAAGGGCCCTCGTTTTTTGGACCTATTTTTAAAGAACTGAAAAAAAAAGTGAAAAAATTATTAAAAAACAAGTCTTTTATAGTTTTTAATGTTTTTAAAGAACGAGCAAAATTTCTTCGAAAGGTATCAAAAGAAATAATAAAAAAATGGAGCATCAAAAACTACGAATTGGGTGAAACTAAAACCGGCGATTCTATAATGAATAATCAGATGATTCGTGAATCACCTATTCAAATTCGATATACAGAATGCACAAATTTTTCACCGACAGAAAAAAAAATGAAAGATCTGACTGAGAGAACAAGCACAATCAACAATAAACTAGAAAGAATTCTAAATGAGAAGAAAAATGGATTTCTAACTCAAGAAAAAAATATTCATTCTAATAAAAAATTAGAATCATTAAAAAGATTTTCTCAAATATTAAAAAGAAGAAATACTCGATTAATCCGTAAATTTTATTTTTTTATCAAATTTTTCATGGAAAAAATATACATAGATTTTTTTCTATGTATCATTAATATTGCAAGAACCAATGCACAACTTTTTATTGAATCAAGAAAAAAAATTATCGAAAAATCCATTTCCAATAAGAAAGAAACTGAAAAAAGAATTAAGAAAAGAAATCAAAAAAAAATTCACTTTATTTTAACTAAAAAAAATTCCCTTGATAATATTCAAAATACGAATTCAACCACTTTTTCTAACTCCTTCTCGCAAGCATATGTATTTTACAAAATATCGCAAACTCGAGTTATTAACTTCTATAAATTCAAGCCTATCCTTCAATATCATGAAACATCTCTTTTTCTTAAAAATGAAATAAAGGATTTTTTTCGGAAAGAGGGAATATTTCATTCTGGATTGAGACATAAAGACTTTTGGCATTCTGAAAGGAATCAATGGAAAAACTGGTTAAGGGGGCATTATCAATATGATTTATCTCAGATTAGCTGGCTTAAATTAGTACCAGAAAAATGGCGAAATAAAGTCAATCAACACTGTATGACTCAAAAAAACGATTTTAACAAATGGGACTCATATGAAAAAGAAAGATTCATTCATGATGAAAAACAAAATGATTTCGAACCTGATTCATTACTGAATCAAGAATATCAAAAATCATCTAATTTTAAAAAACATCATAGACATGATTTTTTCTCATATAAATCTATTAATTATGAAGAGAAGAAAGACTCATATATTTATAGATCACCATTACAAATAAATAGTAAAGAAGAGATTTTTGATAATTACAAGATAGATAGACGCAAATTTTTTGATATGTCAGGTGGGCTACCTATTTATAATTATCTAGGAGAAAATGATATTATGGCTGAGGAGAAATTTCCAGATAGAAAATTTTGTAAGATTGATTTTTGCCTTAGAAATAATAAGGTCGAGCTTTATTACTGGCTCAATACCGGCACCAAGAATAAAAAAATGAAGAGAGGTCCTTTTTATTTATCAATTTCTAAAAATCAAAAAATCAACCGATTCAAAAAAAAAAGACCCTTCTTTGATTGGATGGGAATGAATGAAGAAATAGTAAATCGTCTTATATTGAATCCAGAACTAGAACTTTGGTTCTTCCCAGAATTTGTGCCACTATATAATGCATATAAGATTAAACCGGGGATCATACCAATAAAATTACTTCTTTCCAACTTTAATGGAAATGAAAGCATTAATCAAAACATTACTGAAAGGAACCCTTTGATAGAATCAAATGAAAAAAGAATTCTTAGATTCGAGAATGGAAATCAAGAAGAAAAAGATCTTCTAGACCAAGGGGAAGGGGATCCTCTATCAGATGAAAATGGAGGTAGATCAGACAAAAAAAAACGTAGAAAAAAAAAGCCCGACACGAGCCCCGAAGTCATGGAGCTTTATTACTTCCTACAAGGGTATTTGCATTTTCAATTTAGGAGGGAAAGGGTAAATAAAAAAATGATCGATAATATTAAAGTCTATTGTTTCCTGATTAGATTGAGAAATCCAAAGAACGTTGCTATATCCTATCTTAAACGGGGAGCACTGACTGTGGATATTTGGACTATAAATAGGCGCACTCTTAAAGAATTAAGTACAGGCGGGGTATTGATTCTCGAACCGGCTTATCTGTCTATAAAAAACGATGGACAATTGATTCTATATCAAACCATAGGTATTTTTTTGGTTCATAAGAATAAATACCAAAGGAATCCACAATATCTAGAATATGTTGATAAGAATCAAATTGATGAATCCATTTTAAGACATCAAAAAATGACTAAAAATAGAGACAAAAATCATTATGATTTCTTTGTTCCTGAAACTATTTTATCCCCTAAAGGCCGTAGAGAATTGCGAATTCTATATTTTTTCAAAAAAAGCGAGATAAATGATCTACATAGAAATCCAGTATTTTGCAATCAGGTAAAAAACTGTGGTCAAGTTTTAAATAGAGGCAAATATCTCGGTATCGAGAAAAAGAAACTAATTAAAATGAAGTTCTTTCTTTGGCCCAATTATCGACTAGAAGATTTAGCTTGTATGAATCGATATTGGTTTAATACTAATAATGGCAGTCGTTTCAGTATCCTCAGGATACATATGTATCCACCACGGTTGACAATTTGGTAGTTACAAGTCCATTTACATTAATTTTGCCATATATACATATATTATTAGGTAATATGTCGGCTATATGAAAACAAATAGATAGACGCGAGGATTGTCTTACATTCCATCTTGAAAGAGGATACTAATTTAATGACATACATATTCTCAATTAGATCTATAAATGAATGAATAAAATCTTCTTATTTTATTTGTATAGGAATACAAAAAAAAGATAAGAAGATTTTGTTCATTCATTTTTTTTATAAAAAAAGTAGGAAGTTTATAATGAACTTAAGGTCCTTCTGTATATCAAAATGACTAATATTATTATTACTAATCAATAAAATTCACATCAAAAAATTATCAATTATAAAAGGGGATAAGATTTTGTTTTATGGTAAAAAATTCATTCATCTCAGTTATTTTTCAAGAAAAAAAAGAAGAAAAGCGGGGGTCTGTTGAATTTCAAATAATCTGTTTCACCAATAAGATACGAAGACTTACTTCCCATTTTGAATTGCACAGAAAAGACTATTCATCTCAGAGAGGTCTACGAAAAATTCTGGGAAAACGTCAACGGCTGCTGTCTTACTTATCAAAGAAAAATCGAGTACGCTATAAAGAATTAATTAGTGAGTTGGATATTCGGGAGTCAAAAAATCATTAATTTGAAAATTTTGACTTAGTTTTTTCATTTATTGGATCTTGAGAATTTTGATAAACTTCTTTTCGTTTTCAGCAATTCATGTAAGAATGAATCGAGGAAAAACTTATGAATAGACCAGCTACAGAAACAGACTTTATGATAGTCAATATGGGACCTCACCACCCATCAATGCACGGTGTTCTTCGTCTCATCGTTACCCTAGACGGTGAAAATGTTGTTGACTGCGAACCAATATTAGGTTATTTACACAGAGGAATGGAAAAAATTGCGGAAAACCGAACAATTATACAATTTTTACCTTATGTAACACGTTGGGATTATTTAGCTACTATGTTCACAGAAGCAATAACCGTAAATGGACCAGAACAATTGGGAAATATTCAAGTGCCTAAAAGAGCGAGCTATATCAGAGTCATTATGTTGGAGTTAAGTCGTCTAGCTTCTCATCTGTTATGGCTTGGACCTTTTATGGCGGATATTGGCGCACAGACCCCTTTTTTCTATATTTTCCGAGAAAGAGAATTAGTATATGATCTATTCGAAGCTGCGACCGGGATGAGAATGATGCATAATTATTTTCGTATCGGAGGAATAGCAGCCGATCTGCCTTATGGCTGGATAGATAAATGTTTGGATTTCTGCGATTATTTTTTAACAGGAGTTGTTGAATATCAAAAGCTTATTACGCGAAATCCCATTTTTTTAGAACGAGTTGAAGGAGTAGGCATTATTAGTGGAGAAGAAGCAATAAATTGGGGTTTATCCGGACCGATGCTACGAGCATCTGGAATACAATGGGATCTTCGTAAAGTTGATCATTATGAGTGTTACGACGAATTTGATTGGGAAATCCAGTGGCAAAAAGAAGGAGACTCATTAGCTCGTTATTTAGTCCGAATCAGTGAAATGACGGAATCCATAAAAATAATTCAACAGGCCCTGGAAGGAATTCCAGGGGGTCCCTATGAGAATTTAGAAATCCGATGCTTTGATAGAGAAAGGGATCCAGAATGGAATGATTTTGAATATCGATTCATTAGTAAAAAACCTTCTCCCACATTTGAATTGCCGAAGCAAGAACTTTATGTGAGAGTTGAAGCCCCAAAGGGAGAATTGGGAATTTTTCTAATAGGGGACAAAAGTTGTTTTCCTTGGAGATGGAAAATTCGCCCGCCGGGTTTTATCAATTTGCAAATTCTTCCTCAGTTAGTTAAAGGAATGAAATTGGCTGATATTATGACGATACTAGGTAGCATAGATATCATTATGGGAGAAGTTGATCGTTGAAATGAGAGTTTATACAACAGAAATAGAAGTACAAGATATTAATTCTTTTTCCAGATTGGAATTTTTCAAAGAGGTCTATGGAATCGTATGGATCTTTGTCCCTATTTTGACTCTTGTATTGGGGATCACAATAGGCGTACTGGTAATTGTATGGTTAGAAAGAAAGATATCCGCAGGAATACAACAACGTATTGGGCCTGAATACGCCGGTCCTTTGGGAATTCTTCAAGCTTTAGCAGATGGGACAAAACTGCTTTTCAAAGAGAATCTTTTTCCAGCTAGAGGAAATACCCGTTTATTCAGTATTGGACCATCTATAGCAGTCATATCAATTTTACTAAGTTTTTTAGTAATTCCTTTTAGCTATCAACTTGTTTTAGCTGATCTCAATATCGGTATTTTTTTATGGATTGCCATTTCAAGTATTGCCCCTGTTGGCCTTCTTATGTCAGGATACGGATCAAATAATAAATATTCCTTTTTAGGTGGTTTACGAGCTGCTGCTCAATCGATTAGTTATGAAATACCATTAACTTTATGTGTTTTATCAATATCTCTACGTGCGATTCGTTGAAATACAAACTTTTCTTTCTTTTCCCTATTCATTCTTTTCTTTCGCTCTAGAAAACAAGTTGAACGAATTGAATAGATATTATTTATTATCCTTTTGGTTGATAAAGTAAATTAGATAGTTATATATGAGTGAAAGAAAGCAGCTTATCAATTTGCAGTAAAAAAAATAGAGTCTCATTTCCTATGTACAAGACAAGAGTTAAGTGGAAATAAACATAAGCGGAAGAGGTCCTTTACCCCAAGACTGGTTTTTTAGACAACCCAACTTGAAGCGGGCTCAAAATCAAAAGATCAACCGTATGGCCTTTTCACTATCCTTTGTATGAATTACCTACCATACATGTATTATCAAACGAAACGGGCGATTGAACAAAAAAATGAGTGGATGATTAGGAACACAAAAATGCACAAAGGATTGGTAATGGAGATTATGGAAATTTTCTAAAAAGATATTTCTGCATAACATAACAAGAATACTAATTGGGGCTTTAAATTGGTAGAAATGATAAGGCAGTACTTCCCGCGATTCCGATCCAGAGTATGCTCCTATCCACCCATTAAAGCAATGACTATCAGGAACGAAATAATCCTTTATTTTTGATTTTAGTTTTAGCCCCCTTCTCTTATATCGGTTTTATAAGAAAGAAGAATAGGAACGAAAAACAAACAAGAGAAAAAGAAATCTTTTTTATTCCGTCTTTTTCATATATTTAGCATAGATTTAGAGAGATATAATTTGTCTCATGATTCATTAGCTAATGGAGCGTCTAATTCCTTTTCGTAATCGAAAATGATGGGTTGAAATAAACTATTTATTGATATTTCTGCAAGGAGTTTTTTATTTAAAGATTAAGTTATTACTCAACAAAGTCAAATTATTAACGGGTGAGATCAATTCGGAAGCGCCTTTATTTATTATTATTTTAGAGTATAGCAGACGGAATTCCATTGGTATAATTTTGGACCCTCAAATAGATTTTGACTCTTTCTATTCTACAACCATAGCAAGCTAAATAGTAAATAATACTGATCTGGTCCTTAGATTTCTTTTTGACCCACGAGGAGCCGTATGAGGCGAAAACCTCATGTACGGTTCTGGAATAGCGGTGGGAACAGTGATGTTATCACCGACTATGATTATCTAACAGTTCAAGTACAGTTGATATAGTTGAGGCGCAGTCAAAATATGGTTTTTGGGGATGGAATTTGTGGCGTCAGCCTATAGGATTTATCGTTTTTCTAATTTCTGCCCTAGCCGAATGCGAGAGATTACCCTTTGATTTACCAGAAGCGGAGGAAGAATTAGTAGCAGGTTATCAAACCGAATATTCGGGTATTAAATTTGGTTTATTTTATGTTGCTTCCTATCTAAATCTATTACTTTCTTCGTTATTTGTAACGGTTCTTTACTTGGGTGGTTGGAATATTTCCATTCCATACATATTTGTTCCTGAGCTATTTGAAATAAATAAAGTGGATGAAATTTTTGGAACTACAATTGGTATCTTTATTACATTAGCTAAAACTTATTTGTTCTTGTTTATTTCTATCACAACAAGATGGACTTTACCTAGGTTAAGAATGGACCAACTTTTAAATCTTGGATGGAAATTTCTTTTACCAATTTCTCTCGGTAATCTATTATTAACAACCTCTTTTCAACTTTTTTCACTGTAAATAACAAACGAATATAATAGACTTGGTTCAAGTTCAAACAAGAGAAAGAAACGAAGATAAAACTATTCATATAGATTCCTGATATGTTCCCTATGGTAACTGGGTTCATGAATTATGGTCAACAAACAGTACGAGCAGCAAGGTACATTGGTCAAAGTTTCATGATTACCTTATCCCACGCAAATCGTTTGCCTGTAACTATTCAATATCCTTATGAAAAATTAATCACATTGGAGCGTTTCCGCGGCCGAATCCATTTCGAATTTGATAAATGTATTGCTTGTGAAGTATGTGTTCGTGTATGTCCTATAGATCTGCCTGTTGTTGATTGGAAATTTGAAACTGATATTCGAAAAAAACGATTACTTAATTACAGTATTGATTTCGGAATTTGTATATTTTGTGGTAACTGTGTTGAGTATTGTCCAACAAATTGTTTATCGATGACTGAAGAATATGAACTTTCTACTTACGACCGTCACGAGTTGAATTATAATCAAATTGCTTTGGGCCGTTTACCAATATCAGTAATTGATGATTATACAATTCGAACAATTTGGAATTCGCCTCAAAGAAAAACTGAGTAGGTAACCGCCCTATTCTATTAAATAAAGAGAAATTACCAATTCTTAAGGTTCAGTTTTGGTTTCAATTAAAAGAATGAGATAAGGTCTTTCTCTTTGTTTGGCCAATAATGAAAAATTCAACTAGAAATTCATTGGTTGATGAGAATTTCGACTTTTTTATTAAAAATCTATCAATAGAGTCGTAATTATTAGGAACCTATCATAAAATGAAAATCAAAAAAACCTTTCTTTTTTTCCCGGTCGGGTCAATAAGATCATGAAAAGCATTTCAATTTATCTCCTATTTTACATATAATGGATTTGCCTGGACCAATACACGATTTTCTTATAGTTTTACTGGGATCGGGTCTTATATTAGGGGGACTGGGAGTAGTATTACTTACCAATCCAATTTATTCTGCCTTTTCGTTGGGATTGGTTCTTGTTTGTATATCCTTATTCTATATTCTTTCAAATTCTCATTTTGTAGCCGCTGCCCAGCTCCTTATTTATGTAGGAGCCATAAATGTTTTAATCATATTTGCTGTCATGTTCATGAATGGTTCAGAATATTACAAGGATTTGAATCTGTCGATCGTTGGGGATGGGGTTACTTCACTGGTTTGTACAAGTATTCTTCTTTCGCTAATTACTACCATTTTCGATACGTCATGGTACGGGATTATTTGGACTACAAGATCAAACCAACTTATAGAACAAGATTTGATAAGTAATAGTCAACAAATTGGAATTCATTTATCAACAGATTTTTTTCTTCCATTTGAACTGATTTCAATAATTCTTTTAGTTGGTTTGATAGGCGCAATTGCTGTGGCTCGTCAGTAATAAATCATTATAACTAGCAACAGCAAACAATCAAAATTTCACTTTCTTCTATGTTATCCCACCTATTTCACAAAAATTCTATTTGAATACTGTTCATGTCTAAAAGGGAGATTCTTTTATTTGATCTATTTTCAATACATTCTTTTGTTCCGTACTTGTTCTATTCTAGTCAATCTCGAATCTGTTGAATTATTGTTCATATTGAAATGAACCGACATTGATAAGGAGTTGGTCAATGATGCTCGAACATGTACTTGTTTTGAGTGCCTATTTATTTTCTATCGGTATTTATGGATTAATCACGAGTCGAAACATGGTTAGGGCTCTTATGTGTCTTGAACTTATATTGAATGCAGTTAATATCAATTTTGTAACATTTTCTGATTTTTTTGATAGTCGCCAGTTAAAGGGAGATATTTTCTCAATTTTTGTTATAGCTATTGCAGCCGCTGAAGCAGCTATTGGATTGGCTATTGTTTCGTCAATTTATCGTAACAGAAAATCAACGCGTATCAATCAATCGACTTTATTGAATAAGTAGGAATAATAATCAAAATTAGAATATCCACCACTTTGAATTAGCATGTAGAATATGGTAGAATCTAGATTCTATTTATGAAAACGTAAGAAATCAAAGTATCTTAGCCACTTCTCATGAGCTGATCCAGAAGTAAATTGATTAGAAAATTTCTGGTAAATCGTTGATTCATCTGGCGTTTAAATATATGATTCATTTACAAGTTTACTAGATCGAAATTTGATAACGTTCAAAAATTCATAGATCCCATGTCACATTCAGTAAAAATTTATGATACATGCATAGGGTGTACCCAATGTGTCCGAGCGTGCCCCACCGATGTGTTAGAAATGATACCTTGGGATGGATGCAAAGCTAAACAAATTGCTTCCGCCCCAAGAACAGAAGATTGTGTTGGTTGTAAGAGATGTGAATCTGCCTGTCCAACGGATTTCTTGAGTGTTCGAGTTTATTTATGGCATGAAACAACTCGAAGTATGGGTCTAGCTTATTGATATGTTCCGTAAAACCCACTTGAATACATTTTGAATACATTTTCTTTTTTTACTGAAAAAACCCGTACTCGAAAAAAAAATCATAAAGATTCTATTTTCGAGCGCGGGTTTTTCTGGTCCAAGTGTATCTTGTCTTTACCACGAATTCTTTTCCTTGGTTAACAATAATTGTAGTTTTGCCAATATCTGCGGGCTCTTTAATTTTCTTTCTTCCTCATAGAGGAAATAAGCTAATTAGGTGGTATACCATTTCTATATCCACCTTAGAACTACTTCTAATGACCTATGTATTTTGTTATCATTTCCAATTGGACGATCCATTAATCCAGCTGGCGGAAGATTATAAATGGATCAATTTTTTTGATTTTTACTGGAGATTGGGAATAGATGGACTTTCTATAGGACCTATTTTACTGACAGGATTTATAACAACTTTAGCTACTTTAGCGGCTTGGCCAGTTACTCGGGATTCCCGACTATTCCATTTCCTGATGTTAGCAATGTACAGTGGTCAAATAGGATCATTTTCTTCTCGAGACCTTTTACTTTTTTTCATCATGTGGGAGTTAGAATTAATTCCTGTTTATCTACTTCTATCTATGTGGGGGGGAAAGAAACGCCTGTATTCAGCTACAAAGTTTATTTTGTACACTGCGGGAGGTTCCATTTTTCTATTAGTAGGGGTTTTGGGTATCGGTTTATATGGTTCTAATGACCCAACATTCAATTTTGAAACATTAGCTAATCAATCGTATCCTCTCGCACTGGAAATAATATTCTATATTGGATTTCTTATTGCTTTTGCTGTCAAATCACCGATTATACCCTTACATACATGGTTACCAGACACCCATGGGGAGGCACATTATAGTACTTGTATGCTTCTAGCCGGAATCTTATTAAAAATGGGAGCATATGGATTAGTTCGGATCAATATGGAATTATTACCCCATGCTCATTCTATATTTTCTCCCTGGTTGATGATAGTAGGCACAATGCAAATAATTTATGCAGCTTCAACATCTCTTGGTCAACGTAATTTAAAAAAAAGAATAGCCAATTCCTCTGTATCTCATATGGGTTTCATAATTATAGGAATTGGCTCTATAACCGATACGGGACTCAACGGAGCCTTTTTACAAATAATATCTCATGGATTTATTGGCGCTGCACTTTTTTTCTTGGCAGGAACGAGTTATGATAGAATACGTCTTGTTTATCTCGACGAAATGGGCGGAATGGCTCTTCCAATTCCAAAAATGTTTACGATGTTCAGTATCTTATCGATGGCTTCTCTTGCATTACCGGGCATGAGTGGTTTTGTTGCAGAATTGATAGTCTTTTTTGGAATAATTAGTAGTCAAAAATCTTTTTTAATGCCAAAAATATTCATTCTTTTTGTAATGGCAAGTGGAATGATATTAACTCCTATTTATTTATTATCTATGTCATGTCAAATGTTCTACGGATACAAGCTATTTAATGCTCCAAACTCCTATTTTTTTGATTCTGGACCAAGAGAGTTATTTGTTTCGATCTCTATCTTTCTACCCGTAATAGGTATTGGTATTTATCCGGATTTCGTTTTCTCACTATCGGGTGAGAAAGTCGAAGCTATTCTAGCTAATTATTTTTATAGATAGGTTTTATGAAAAAAGAAATTCTAGTATCTTTAAAATGATTTTGCAAACGATTTTTCAAATCATTTGCAAAATCAAAAGGATTCCCTTTACAATCCAAAAAAGAAATTCTATTCTAGTATTTTTCTTTTTTTTCTAATGATTTTCAAGATTCCCCTTAGAATCAAAAAAAGAAATTCTAGTATTTTTTTGAAAACCATTTGAAAAGTAAGGGGTGAAAAAAAATCATTTTTTTTCTTAGGGTCATATTCAGCTTGAATAATGGAATAAAATAAGGCGAAAGGCCTCTGTGAGAACCTTTTGAATCACTCCGCTACTTGTACTTGATTCAAAAGATTCTTTTCTTAGCGGTTAAAATGAAGTTTTCTTATGTTATGTATATAGCATGCTGTCCTATGTTTGTATTTGTTATGCTTTTTCATTCAATTTCTTATGTTATGTATTTTTTCATTCAATTCGATGTTAATCGAAATGAACCATAGCTATGTAAACCTATTCCTAATAGATTGACCCCAAAATAGCATATCCAAATTATAAGAAAGCCCGCGGAAGCCACAATTGCAGAATTTACACCTTCCAAATTTTGATTTGTTCGGGTATGTAAATAAATCGCGAATATGGTCCAAGTAATAAATGCCCAAGTTTCCTTGGGATCCCAATTCCAATATGATCCCCATGCCTCATTAGCCCATACTGCTCCCGAAAGAATCCCTATGGTTAAAAAGAGAAACCCGAGACTAATAATACGATAACTCCAATAATCCAATTGTTGAACCAATTGATACCTGTAATAATTTCGAGAATAAATAAAATAAGTGTTTAGTAAAACATTCTTTCTCTCATTCAGGTATTTAATTTCCCCAAAGGAAAATGCCGTATTTAATAAAATATTGCTTTTGCTAAAAATCTTTATGACTTTTCGAAATGTAATGACTAGAAGGGCTACTGATAATAATGATCCACATAAAAGAGCTGCATAGCTGAATACCATCATACTTACGTGCATCATTAACCACTGGGATTGGAGAGCAGGTACTAATAGTGCGGATTGATGCATTTTGGTTAAAAGACCCGAAGTAACAAAGCCTTGGGTAAAAATAGCACTTGATGCGGTTATTGCACTTAAAGCATTTTTATGCTTTTTAAAATGAAAATAGGAAACCATATGAATAACGGAGAAACTCCATGAAAGAAAGATTAATGATTCATATAAATTACTTAAAGGAAAATTCCCCGAATAAATCCAACGAGTGACTAATAATCCTGTTATACAGAAAAGGGTAGCTATCATACCCCTTTCTGATGAATCATATAGTCCTACAACTTCATCGACTAATAAAGTTAAAAAATGAATTGTAATTACAATTGAAACGACCGAAAAGGATATATGAGTTAATATATGTTCTAAAATTGAAAAAATCATAAAATAAAGATTATGAAAAAAGGAGAAGGTTTCTCGATTATTATTATATGAAATGGAAATTTGGAATTTTTTATTTATTATAGTACTTATATTATACCTTTTTTATAAGACGCTATGCCACTACTCGGACTCGAACCGAGATGCTCTAGCACTGCTTCCTAAGAATAGCGTGTCTACCGATTTTATAAGACGCTATGCCGCTACTCGGACTCGAACCGAGATGCTCTAGCACTGCTTCCTAAGAGCAGCGTGTCTACCAATTTCACCATAGCGGCTTGCTCAAAATAATAATAACTCATGTTTTATTCATATTCAACCGTCGAGATTGAATGAAGGGGTCAATCCAATGCAATATTGATTTTGTAGGAAGCTTTCAAATTGATGAATAAAAACTCGTTTAATTTCATTTCAATAGAAGTTGGAGGGTTAAAAAAAGAATCTTTATTATCCTTTTATTTTATTTAATTAATAATTTCTAGTTTCTAAAGTAAAGTAACAAGAACGGAAGTTTTGTAGTTCCTGTTTTACTAAAATCGAACTTTTTCGTTCTAACTAAACTAAATAGTTGTGACTTCCATTCATGAATAGAGCTCAAAACAAAATGTTCTTTATCATTTCCATTTGTTAATAATTCATTTTATTTACATATAATATGATTTTGATGAATGAATCACTGAATAAAAAAGATGGTTTTGAGTCTCACAATTTAAACATGGCATCTACAGATTTCAAAGGATTTCAAAAAATTTATGTAATTTGCATAGCTTTGGATTGTCGTAAACATGTCTAATGTAAAAAAGTTTTGATTCCTATCATAATAGGGCCATCCTTTAAAAAATGATTTCTAATTTAGAATTCGAAAAAAATGACTTGCTTCATCTTCCCATACAAACATAGGATTTTTTTATCACTTTAAATTAAATTGAGGCATTATTTGTGTATCCACTAAATAGGAAAAGGTCTCTTTCCCAATTGGGTTTATGGGAAGGATATAGAGTAATTCAGAGTAATACTACTTCAGATTCAGAAAGTTACAAAATGAAAATTTCATCAATTAGTTTCAAGAACCCATTGATTTTGACTAAACTAAGGATCTTATATATATATATATCTTCTGCTATAATAATAATAAATACTATATAGATAATAAATACGATATAGAAAATATAGAAAATAGAAATAAAACACTAACAAGTTATTATAACACACAAATAGGCAAATTAATAATATATAATACACAAATAGGAATAGGCGATGGGGAAATAAGAATCCCCCACCCCGAAAAAACAAGAAAAGATGAACTCAACTAATTATTCTTAAATATTAAAACAAAAAGTAGTAAATTACTAAATTATTCTCATTTTTATTAGAATTTTTTTTTTATTAGAATTAGATTTGATTAAAAATCAGTAGCCAAAATCATTAGTCAAAAACATCAAGTAATTCACTAAATTTTTGAGTAAAGCTGACTCAGATTATTCCAATGTTTTGTTATTTTTTTCCGTAGAAAGAAAACCTTTTGAATCCCCCTCCCCGTAGAAAGAAAAACTTTTTGAATTCCCCATAGAAACAGACTTTGCGAATGAAAAAGCTTTTAACGCTGCCCAATAGGCCTTATTTTTCCAAATATTTTTACAAATAAGCTTTTTTGCTCTAGAAGTACGCTTTTTTGGAACTGCCATTAGAAAAAAAAAAGTTCTTTAATGCTATAGTAGTATGTGAAAGACATTTTGAAAAATGATCTACCTTTTTTTTCTTTATTTCAGTATTTATGTATTTTTTTTGAATTTCATTTCCTCTATATTTTTAGATATTTTTTGATTAGACTATAAAAATAGATTTTCTTTTTTACTAATTTTTGAGTTTAATTTTAATTAATTATATGGAAAAAAATGGAAAGAGGGATCTTGAAGAATTTTTTCTAAAAGATAAACATAAATCTCATTTATTGTAATAGACGACAATCAATAAAATTAGTTCTGCAATAAAAAATGAAAATGAACTCGTTAATAAAATGAGTATAAATAGAAACTAAGTAGTTTTTTTTTTATTTTATTGAGTTGAGTCACTAGTGTCAACCTATGATTCATATCAAAATAAAGTACTTTGTTTTGTGGTGTAATTCTTTATTCTTGATCTATATATAGTATCAAAATGATTGTAAGACATAATATAATAATCAAATATGTAATAATTGATATATTCATAACAATCTTACTTACTAAAAACGAAAAACAAAGTAATTTTTTTTTTTTTCACTAGTAAAGTGGTCATATTTTTTGACCACTTTTTTTTATAGGATTTGAATACTTTGTTTTTAATTAGAAATAGTTGAGAAAGATTGAGAATAATTAAAAAGAGAAAATTCTATTTAACCTTGCAATATCTTGATTTTTTTTTTATTTTTTTGCTCCCTTTATTAAGAATAATAGATAAGAGCCGGTGAATCAGAAAGAAAATGAAAAGATTCATTAAGAAAAAAAGTTTTTATGGAGCATACATATAAATATTCATGGATCGTACCTTTCGTTCCACTTACAATTCCTATTTTAATAGGAGTGGGACTTTTACTTTTTCCGACGGCAACAAAAAATCTTCGGCGTATGTGGGCTTTTCCGAGTATTTTATTATTAAGTATAGTTATGATTTTTTCGGTCTATCTATCTCTTCAACAAATAAATAGAAATTCTACATATCAATATGTCTGGTCCTGGTCCATCAATAATGATTTATCTTTCGAGTTGGGCTGCTTTCTTGATTCACTTACTTCGATTATGTTAATCTTAATCACTACTGTTGGAATTTTAGTTCTTATTTATAGTGACAATTATATGTCTCATGATCAAGGCTATTTGAGATTTTTTGCTTATCTGAGTTTGTTCAATACTTCAATGTTGGGATTAGTTACTAGTTCTAATTTCATACAAATTTATATTTTTTGGGAATTGGTTGGAATGTGTTCTTATCTATTAATAGGTTTTTGGTTCACACGACCCCTTGCAGCAAATGCTTGTCAAAAAGCATTTGTAAGTAATCGTGTAGGCGATTTTGGATTATTATTAGGAATCTTGGGTCTTTATTGGATAACAGGCAGTTTCGAATTCCAAGATTTGTTGGAACTATTCAATAATTTGATCTTGATTTCTAATAATCAGAGTCATTTCTTATTTCTTACTTTATGTTCCTTTCTTTTATTTTGTGGCGCAGTTGCTAAATCCGCGCAATTCCCCCTTCATATATGGTTACCTGATGCTATGGAGGGGCCTACCCCTATTTCGGCTCTTATACATGCTGCTACTATGGTAGCGGCAGGAATTTTTCTTGTAGCCCGCCTTCTTCCTCTTTTTATATTCATACCTTCCATAATGAATCTAATATCTTTAATAGGTATAGTAACAGTGTTTTTAGGGGCGACTTTAGCTCTTGCTCAAAAAGATATTAAGAGAGGTTTAGCCTATTCTACAATGTCTCAATTGGGTTATATGATGTTGGCTTTGGGCATGGGATCTTATCGAGCCGCTTTATTTCATTTGATTACTCATGCTTATTCGAAAGCATTGTTGTTTTTAGGATCTGGATCCATTATTCATTCAATGGAAGCTATTGTTGGATATTCTCCATATAAAAGTCAGAATCTTGCTTTTATGGGTGGTTTAAGAAAGCATGTGCCAATTACAAAAACTGCTTTTTTAATGGGAACGCTTTCTCTTTGTGGTATTCCCCCCCTTGCCTGTTTTTGGTCAAAAGATGAAATTATGAATGATAGTTGGGTGTATTCGTCACTTTTTGCATTAATAGCTTGGTCCACAGCTGGATTAACAGCATTTTATATGTTTCGAATCTATTTACTTACTTTTGAGGGACATTTGAGTATTTATTTTCAAAATTACAGTGGAAAAAAAAGTAGCTCATTTTATTCAATAAAATTATGGGGTAAAGAGGAGAAAAAAATGATTAACATCAATTTTCCTTTATTCTATTTATTAACAACCAACAATAACCAACAGACCTCTTTGTTTTGGAAGAAGCCATATAGAATGGGGAGTAAGGTAAAAAACGGGGCTCTTCTTACTATTACTAATTTTCAGGCTAAAAAGTCTTTTTCTTATCCGCATGAATCGGATAATACTATGCTATTTCCTATCTTTGTATTGGTTTTATTTACTCTCTTTGTTGGAGTTATAGGAATTCCTTTCAATCAACAAGAAATTCATTTAGATATATTATCTAAATTGTTAACTCCATCTATTAATCTTTTACATCAAAATTCGAAAGATTCCGCGGATTGGTATAAATTTTTCACAAGTGCAACTTTTTCAGTTAGTATAGCTTTTTTTGGAATATTTACAGCATCTCTTTTATATAAGCCTTTTTATTCATCTTTACAAAATTTGAACTTATTTAATTCATTTGTGAAAAGGGGACCTAATAGAATAATTTTGGACAAAATAATCAATTTTTTATATGATTGGTCATATAATCGTGCTTATTTAGATACTTTTTATGCCATGTCCTTAAGAAAAGGTATAAGAGGATTATCTGAACTAACTCATTTTTTTGATAGGCAAGCAATTGATGGAATTATAAATGGGTTAGGCATTACTAGTTTTTTAGTAGGAGAAAGTATAAAATCGATAGGGGGAAGTCGCATTTCGTCTTATCTCTTATTCTATTTATTTTATGTCTTGATTTTTATAGTAATTTACTACTTTTTGTTTTAATATTTAAGAATAATTAGTTGAGTTCATCTTTTCTTGTTTTTTCGGGGTGGGGGATTCTTATTTCCCCATCGCCTATTCCTATTTGTGTATTATATATTATTAATTTGCCTATTTGTGTGTTATAATAACTTGTTAGTGTTTTATTTCTATTTTCTATATTTTCTATATCGTATTTATTATCTATATAGTATTTATTATTATTATAGCAGAAGATATATATATATATAAGATCCTTAGTTTAGTCAAAATCAATGGGTTCTTGAAACTAATTGATGAAATTTTCATTTTGTAACTTTCTGAATCTGAAGTAGTATTACTCTGAATTACTCTATATCCTTCCCATAAACCCAATTGGGAAAGAGACCTTTTCCTATTTAGTGGATACACAAATAATGCCTCAATTTAATTTAAAGTGATAAAAAAATCCTATGTTTGTATGGGAAGATGAAGCAAGTCATTTTTTTCGAATTCTAAATTAGAAATCATTTTTTAAAGGATGGCCCTATTATGATAGGAATCAAAACTTTTTTACATTAGACATGTTTACGACAATCCAAAGCTATGCAAATTACATAAATTTTTTGAAATCCTTTGAAATCTGTAGATGCCATGTTTAAATTGTGAGACTCAAAACCATCTTTTTTATTCAGTGATTCATTCATCAAAATCATATTATATGTAAATAAAATGAATTATTAACAAATGGAAATGATAAAGAACATTTTGTTTTGAGCTCTATTCATGAATGGAAGTCACAACTATTTAGTTTAGTTAGAACGAAAAAGTTCGATTTTAGTAAAACAGGAACTACAAAACTTCCGTTCTTGTTACTTTACTTTAGAAACTAGAAATTATTAATTAAATAAAATAAAAGGATAATAAAGATTCTTTTTTTAACCCTCCAACTTCTATTGAAATGAAATTAAACGAGTTTTTATTCATCAATTTGAAAGCTTCCTACAAAATCAATATTGCATTGGATTGACCCCTTCATTCAATCTCGACGGTTGAATATGAATAAAACATGAGTTATTATTATTTTGAGCAAGCCGCTATGGTGAAATTGGTAGACACGCTGCTCTTAGGAAGCAGTGCTAGAGCATCTCGGTTCGAGTCCGAGTAGCGGCATAGCGTCTTATAAAATCGGTAGACACGCTATTCTTAGGAAGCAGTGCTAGAGCATCTCGGTTCGAGTCCGAGTAGTGGCATAGCGTCTTATAAAAAAGGTATAATATAAGTACTATAATAAATAAAAAATTCCAAATTTCCATTTCATATAATAATAATCGAGAAACCTTCTCCTTTTTTCATAATCTTTATTTTATGATTTTTTCAATTTTAGAACATATATTAACTCATATATCCTTTTCGGTCGTTTCAATTGTAATTACAATTCATTTTTTAACTTTATTAGTCGATGAAGTTGTAGGACTATATGATTCATCAGAAAGGGGTATGATAGCTACCCTTTTCTGTATAACAGGATTATTAGTCACTCGTTGGATTTATTCGGGGAATTTTCCTTTAAGTAATTTATATGAATCATTAATCTTTCTTTCATGGAGTTTCTCCGTTATTCATATGGTTTCCTATTTTCATTTTAAAAAGCATAAAAATGCTTTAAGTGCAATAACCGCATCAAGTGCTATTTTTACCCAAGGCTTTGTTACTTCGGGTCTTTTAACCAAAATGCATCAATCCGCACTATTAGTACCTGCTCTCCAATCCCAGTGGTTAATGATGCACGTAAGTATGATGGTATTCAGCTATGCAGCTCTTTTATGTGGATCATTATTATCAGTAGCCCTTCTAGTCATTACATTTCGAAAAGTCATAAAGATTTTTAGCAAAAGCAATATTTTATTAAATACGGCATTTTCCTTTGGGGAAATTAAATACCTGAATGAGAGAAAGAATGTTTTACTAAACACTTATTTTATTTATTCTCGAAATTATTACAGGTATCAATTGGTTCAACAATTGGATTATTGGAGTTATCGTATTATTAGTCTCGGGTTTCTCTTTTTAACCATAGGGATTCTTTCGGGAGCAGTATGGGCTAATGAGGCATGGGGATCATATTGGAATTGGGATCCCAAGGAAACTTGGGCATTTATTACTTGGACCATATTCGCGATTTATTTACATACCCGAACAAATCAAAATTTGGAAGGTGTAAATTCTGCAATTGTGGCTTCCGCGGGCTTTCTTATAATTTGGATATGCTATTTTGGGGTCAATCTATTAGGAATAGGTTTACATAGCTATGGTTCATTTCGATTAACATCGAATTGAATGAAAAAATACATAACATAAGAAATTGAATGAAAAAGCATAACAAATACAAACATAGGACAGCATGCTATATACATAACATAAGAAAACTTCATTTTAACCGCTAAGAAAAGAATCTTTTGAATCAAGTACAAGTAGCGGAGTGATTCAAAAGGTTCTCACAGAGGCCTTTCGCCTTATTTTATTCCATTATTCAAGCTGAATATGACCCTAAGAAAAAAAATGATTTTTTTTCACCCCTTACTTTTCAAATGGTTTTCAAAAAAATACTAGAATTTCTTTTTTTGATTCTAAGGGGAATCTTGAAAATCATTAGAAAAAAAAGAAAAATACTAGAATAGAATTTCTTTTTTGGATTGTAAAGGGAATCCTTTTGATTTTGCAAATGATTTGAAAAATCGTTTGCAAAATCATTTTAAAGATACTAGAATTTCTTTTTTCATAAAACCTATCTATAAAAATAATTAGCTAGAATAGCTTCGACTTTCTCACCCGATAGTGAGAAAACGAAATCCGGATAAATACCAATACCTATTACGGGTAGAAAGATAGAGATCGAAACAAATAACTCTCTTGGTCCAGAATCAAAAAAATAGGAGTTTGGAGCATTAAATAGCTTGTATCCGTAGAACATTTGACATGACATAGATAATAAATAAATAGGAGTTAATATCATTCCACTTGCCATTACAAAAAGAATGAATATTTTTGGCATTAAAAAAGATTTTTGACTACTAATTATTCCAAAAAAGACTATCAATTCTGCAACAAAACCACTCATGCCCGGTAATGCAAGAGAAGCCATCGATAAGATACTGAACATCGTAAACATTTTTGGAATTGGAAGAGCCATTCCGCCCATTTCGTCGAGATAAACAAGACGTATTCTATCATAACTCGTTCCTGCCAAGAAAAAAAGTGCAGCGCCAATAAATCCATGAGATATTATTTGTAAAAAGGCTCCGTTGAGTCCCGTATCGGTTATAGAGCCAATTCCTATAATTATGAAACCCATATGAGATACAGAGGAATTGGCTATTCTTTTTTTTAAATTACGTTGACCAAGAGATGTTGAAGCTGCATAAATTATTTGCATTGTGCCTACTATCATCAACCAGGGAGAAAATATAGAATGAGCATGGGGTAATAATTCCATATTGATCCGAACTAATCCATATGCTCCCATTTTTAATAAGATTCCGGCTAGAAGCATACAAGTACTATAATGTGCCTCCCCATGGGTGTCTGGTAACCATGTATGTAAGGGTATAATCGGTGATTTGACAGCAAAAGCAATAAGAAATCCAATATAGAATATTATTTCCAGTGCGAGAGGATACGATTGATTAGCTAATGTTTCAAAATTGAATGTTGGGTCATTAGAACCATATAAACCGATACCCAAAACCCCTACTAATAGAAAAATGGAACCTCCCGCAGTGTACAAAATAAACTTTGTAGCTGAATACAGGCGTTTCTTTCCCCCCCACATAGATAGAAGTAGATAAACAGGAATTAATTCTAACTCCCACATGATGAAAAAAAGTAAAAGGTCTCGAGAAGAAAATGATCCTATTTGACCACTGTACATTGCTAACATCAGGAAATGGAATAGTCGGGAATCCCGAGTAACTGGCCAAGCCGCTAAAGTAGCTAAAGTTGTTATAAATCCTGTCAGTAAAATAGGTCCTATAGAAAGTCCATCTATTCCCAATCTCCAGTAAAAATCAAAAAAATTGATCCATTTATAATCTTCCGCCAGCTGGATTAATGGATCGTCCAATTGGAAATGATAACAAAATACATAGGTCATTAGAAGTAGTTCTAAGGTGGATATAGAAATGGTATACCACCTAATTAGCTTATTTCCTCTATGAGGAAGAAAGAAAATTAAAGAGCCCGCAGATATTGGCAAAACTACAATTATTGTTAACCAAGGAAAAGAATTCGTGGTAAAGACAAGATACACTTGGACCAGAAAAACCCGCGCTCGAAAATAGAATCTTTATGATTTTTTTTTCGAGTACGGGTTTTTTCAGTAAAAAAAGAAAATGTATTCAAAATGTATTCAAGTGGGTTTTACGGAACATATCAATAAGCTAGACCCATACTTCGAGTTGTTTCATGCCATAAATAAACTCGAACACTCAAGAAATCCGTTGGACAGGCAGATTCACATCTCTTACAACCAACACAATCTTCTGTTCTTGGGGCGGAAGCAATTTGTTTAGCTTTGCATCCATCCCAAGGTATCATTTCTAACACATCGGTGGGGCACGCTCGGACACATTGGGTACACCCTATGCATGTATCATAAATTTTTACTGAATGTGACATGGGATCTATGAATTTTTGAACGTTATCAAATTTCGATCTAGTAAACTTGTAAATGAATCATATATTTAAACGCCAGATGAATCAACGATTTACCAGAAATTTTCTAATCAATTTACTTCTGGATCAGCTCATGAGAAGTGGCTAAGATACTTTGATTTCTTACGTTTTCATAAATAGAATCTAGATTCTACCATATTCTACATGCTAATTCAAAGTGGTGGATATTCTAATTTTGATTATTATTCCTACTTATTCAATAAAGTCGATTGATTGATACGCGTTGATTTTCTGTTACGATAAATTGACGAAACAATAGCCAATCCAATAGCTGCTTCAGCGGCTGCAATAGCTATAACAAAAATTGAGAAAATATCTCCCTTTAACTGGCGACTATCAAAAAAATCAGAAAATGTTACAAAATTGATATTAACTGCATTCAATATAAGTTCAAGACACATAAGAGCCCTAACCATGTTTCGACTCGTGATTAATCCATAAATACCGATAGAAAATAAATAGGCACTCAAAACAAGTACATGTTCGAGCATCATTGACCAACTCCTTATCAATGTCGGTTCATTTCAATATGAACAATAATTCAACAGATTCGAGATTGACTAGAATAGAACAAGTACGGAACAAAAGAATGTATTGAAAATAGATCAAATAAAAGAATCTCCCTTTTAGACATGAACAGTATTCAAATAGAATTTTTGTGAAATAGGTGGGATAACATAGAAGAAAGTGAAATTTTGATTGTTTGCTGTTGCTAGTTATAATGATTTATTACTGACGAGCCACAGCAATTGCGCCTATCAAACCAACTAAAAGAATTATTGAAATCAGTTCAAATGGAAGAAAAAAATCTGTTGATAAATGAATTCCAATTTGTTGACTATTACTTATCAAATCTTGTTCTATAAGTTGGTTTGATCTTGTAGTCCAAATAATCCCGTACCATGACGTATCGAAAATGGTAGTAATTAGCGAAAGAAGAATACTTGTACAAACCAGTGAAGTAACCCCATCCCCAACGATCGACAGATTCAAATCCTTGTAATATTCTGAACCATTCATGAACATGACAGCAAATATGATTAAAACATTTATGGCTCCTACATAAATAAGGAGCTGGGCAGCGGCTACAAAATGAGAATTTGAAAGAATATAGAATAAGGATATACAAACAAGAACCAATCCCAACGAAAAGGCAGAATAAATTGGATTGGTAAGTAATACTACTCCCAGTCCCCCTAATATAAGACCCGATCCCAGTAAAACTATAAGAAAATCGTGTATTGGTCCAGGCAAATCCATTATATGTAAAATAGGAGATAAATTGAAATGCTTTTCATGATCTTATTGACCCGACCGGGAAAAAAAGAAAGGTTTTTTTGATTTTCATTTTATGATAGGTTCCTAATAATTACGACTCTATTGATAGATTTTTAATAAAAAAGTCGAAATTCTCATCAACCAATGAATTTCTAGTTGAATTTTTCATTATTGGCCAAACAAAGAGAAAGACCTTATCTCATTCTTTTAATTGAAACCAAAACTGAACCTTAAGAATTGGTAATTTCTCTTTATTTAATAGAATAGGGCGGTTACCTACTCAGTTTTTCTTTGAGGCGAATTCCAAATTGTTCGAATTGTATAATCATCAATTACTGATATTGGTAAACGGCCCAAAGCAATTTGATTATAATTCAACTCGTGACGGTCGTAAGTAGAAAGTTCATATTCTTCAGTCATCGATAAACAATTTGTTGGACAATACTCAACACAGTTACCACAAAATATACAAATTCCGAAATCAATACTGTAATTAAGTAATCGTTTTTTTCGAATATCAGTTTCAAATTTCCAATCAACAACAGGCAGATCTATAGGACATACACGAACACATACTTCACAAGCAATACATTTATCAAATTCGAAATGGATTCGGCCGCGGAAACGCTCCAATGTGATTAATTTTTCATAAGGATATTGAATAGTTACAGGCAAACGATTTGCGTGGGATAAGGTAATCATGAAACTTTGACCAATGTACCTTGCTGCTCGTACTGTTTGTTGACCATAATTCATGAACCCAGTTACCATAGGGAACATATCAGGAATCTATATGAATAGTTTTATCTTCGTTTCTTTCTCTTGTTTGAACTTGAACCAAGTCTATTATATTCGTTTGTTATTTACAGTGAAAAAAGTTGAAAAGAGGTTGTTAATAATAGATTACCGAGAGAAATTGGTAAAAGAAATTTCCATCCAAGATTTAAAAGTTGGTCCATTCTTAACCTAGGTAAAGTCCATCTTGTTGTGATAGAAATAAACAAGAACAAATAAGTTTTAGCTAATGTAATAAAGATACCAATTGTAGTTCCAAAAATTTCATCCACTTTATTTATTTCAAATAGCTCAGGAACAAATATGTATGGAATGGAAATATTCCAACCACCCAAGTAAAGAACCGTTACAAATAACGAAGAAAGTAATAGATTTAGATAGGAAGCAACATAAAATAAACCAAATTTAATACCCGAATATTCGGTTTGATAACCTGCTACTAATTCTTCCTCCGCTTCTGGTAAATCAAAGGGTAATCTCTCGCATTCGGCTAGGGCAGAAATTAGAAAAACGATAAATCCTATAGGCTGACGCCACAAATTCCATCCCCAAAAACCATATTTTGACTGCGCCTCAACTATATCAACTGTACTTGAACTGTTAGATAATCATAGTCGGTGATAACATCACTGTTCCCACCGCTATTCCAGAACCGTACATGAGGTTTTCGCCTCATACGGCTCCTCGTGGGTCAAAAAGAAATCTAAGGACCAGATCAGTATTATTTACTATTTAGCTTGCTATGGTTGTAGAATAGAAAGAGTCAAAATCTATTTGAGGGTCCAAAATTATACCAATGGAATTCCGTCTGCTATACTCTAAAATAATAATAAATAAAGGCGCTTCCGAATTGATCTCACCCGTTAATAATTTGACTTTGTTGAGTAATAACTTAATCTTTAAATAAAAAACTCCTTGCAGAAATATCAATAAATAGTTTATTTCAACCCATCATTTTCGATTACGAAAAGGAATTAGACGCTCCATTAGCTAATGAATCATGAGACAAATTATATCTCTCTAAATCTATGCTAAATATATGAAAAAGACGGAATAAAAAAGATTTCTTTTTCTCTTGTTTGTTTTTCGTTCCTATTCTTCTTTCTTATAAAACCGATATAAGAGAAGGGGGCTAAAACTAAAATCAAAAATAAAGGATTATTTCGTTCCTGATAGTCATTGCTTTAATGGGTGGATAGGAGCATACTCTGGATCGGAATCGCGGGAAGTACTGCCTTATCATTTCTACCAATTTAAAGCCCCAATTAGTATTCTTGTTATGTTATGCAGAAATATCTTTTTAGAAAATTTCCATAATCTCCATTACCAATCCTTTGTGCATTTTTGTGTTCCTAATCATCCACTCATTTTTTTGTTCAATCGCCCGTTTCGTTTGATAATACATGTATGGTAGGTAATTCATACAAAGGATAGTGAAAAGGCCATACGGTTGATCTTTTGATTTTGAGCCCGCTTCAAGTTGGGTTGTCTAAAAAACCAGTCTTGGGGTAAAGGACCTCTTCCGCTTATGTTTATTTCCACTTAACTCTTGTCTTGTACATAGGAAATGAGACTCTATTTTTTTTACTGCAAATTGATAAGCTGCTTTCTTTCACTCATATATAACTATCTAATTTACTTTATCAACCAAAAGGATAATAAATAATATCTATTCAATTCGTTCAACTTGTTTTCTAGAGCGAAAGAAAAGAATGAATAGGGAAAAGAAAGAAAAGTTTGTATTTCAACGAATCGCACGTAGAGATATTGATAAAACACATAAAGTTAATGGTATTTCATAACTAATCGATTGAGCAGCAGCTCGTAAACCACCTAAAAAGGAATATTTATTATTTGATCCGTATCCTGACATAAGAAGGCCAACAGGGGCAATACTTGAAATGGCAATCCATAAAAAAATACCGATATTGAGATCAGCTAAAACAAGTTGATAGCTAAAAGGAATTACTAAAAAACTTAGTAAAATTGATATGACTGCTATAGATGGTCCAATACTGAATAAACGGGTATTTCCTCTAGCTGGAAAAAGATTCTCTTTGAAAAGCAGTTTTGTCCCATCTGCTAAAGCTTGAAGAATTCCCAAAGGACCGGCGTATTCAGGCCCAATACGTTGTTGTATTCCTGCGGATATCTTTCTTTCTAACCATACAATTACCAGTACGCCTATTGTGATCCCCAATACAAGAGTCAAAATAGGGACAAAGATCCATACGATTCCATAGACCTCTTTGAAAAATTCCAATCTGGAAAAAGAATTAATATCTTGTACTTCTATTTCTGTTGTATAAACTCTCATTTCAACGATCAACTTCTCCCATAATGATATCTATGCTACCTAGTATCGTCATAATATCAGCCAATTTCATTCCTTTAACTAACTGAGGAAGAATTTGCAAATTGATAAAACCCGGCGGGCGAATTTTCCATCTCCAAGGAAAACAACTTTTGTCCCCTATTAGAAAAATTCCCAATTCTCCCTTTGGGGCTTCAACTCTCACATAAAGTTCTTGCTTCGGCAATTCAAATGTGGGAGAAGGTTTTTTACTAATGAATCGATATTCAAAATCATTCCATTCTGGATCCCTTTCTCTATCAAAGCATCGGATTTCTAAATTCTCATAGGGACCCCCTGGAATTCCTTCCAGGGCCTGTTGAATTATTTTTATGGATTCCGTCATTTCACTGATTCGGACTAAATAACGAGCTAATGAGTCTCCTTCTTTTTGCCACTGGATTTCCCAATCAAATTCGTCGTAACACTCATAATGATCAACTTTACGAAGATCCCATTGTATTCCAGATGCTCGTAGCATCGGTCCGGATAAACCCCAATTTATTGCTTCTTCTCCACTAATAATGCCTACTCCTTCAACTCGTTCTAAAAAAATGGGATTTCGCGTAATAAGCTTTTGATATTCAACAACTCCTGTTAAAAAATAATCGCAGAAATCCAAACATTTATCTATCCAGCCATAAGGCAGATCGGCTGCTATTCCTCCGATACGAAAATAATTATGCATCATTCTCATCCCGGTCGCAGCTTCGAATAGATCATATACTAATTCTCTTTCTCGGAAAATATAGAAAAAAGGGGTCTGTGCGCCAATATCCGCCATAAAAGGTCCAAGCCATAACAGATGAGAAGCTAGACGACTTAACTCCAACATAATGACTCTGATATAGCTCGCTCTTTTAGGCACTTGAATATTTCCCAATTGTTCTGGTCCATTTACGGTTATTGCTTCTGTGAACATAGTAGCTAAATAATCCCAACGTGTTACATAAGGTAAAAATTGTATAATTGTTCGGTTTTCCGCAATTTTTTCCATTCCTCTGTGTAAATAACCTAATATTGGTTCGCAGTCAACAACATTTTCACCGTCTAGGGTAACGATGAGACGAAGAACACCGTGCATTGATGGGTGGTGAGGTCCCATATTGACTATCATAAAGTCTGTTTCTGTAGCTGGTCTATTCATAAGTTTTTCCTCGATTCATTCTTACATGAATTGCTGAAAACGAAAAGAAGTTTATCAAAATTCTCAAGATCCAATAAATGAAAAAACTAAGTCAAAATTTTCAAATTAATGATTTTTTGACTCCCGAATATCCAACTCACTAATTAATTCTTTATAGCGTACTCGATTTTTCTTTGATAAGTAAGACAGCAGCCGTTGACGTTTTCCCAGAATTTTTCGTAGACCTCTCTGAGATGAATAGTCTTTTCTGTGCAATTCAAAATGGGAAGTAAGTCTTCGTATCTTATTGGTGAAACAGATTATTTGAAATTCAACAGACCCCCGCTTTTCTTCTTTTTTTTCTTGAAAAATAACTGAGATGAATGAATTTTTTACCATAAAACAAAATCTTATCCCCTTTTATAATTGATAATTTTTTGATGTGAATTTTATTGATTAGTAATAATAATATTAGTCATTTTGATATACAGAAGGACCTTAAGTTCATTATAAACTTCCTACTTTTTTTATAAAAAAAATGAATGAACAAAATCTTCTTATCTTTTTTTTGTATTCCTATACAAATAAAATAAGAAGATTTTATTCATTCATTTATAGATCTAATTGAGAATATGTATGTCATTAAATTAGTATCCTCTTTCAAGATGGAATGTAAGACAATCCTCGCGTCTATCTATTTGTTTTCATATAGCCGACATATTACCTAATAATATATGTATATATGGCAAAATTAATGTAAATGGACTTGTAACTACCAAATTGTCAACCGTGGTGGATACATATGTATCCTGAGGATACTGAAACGACTGCCATTATTAGTATTAAACCAATATCGATTCATACAAGCTAAATCTTCTAGTCGATAATTGGGCCAAAGAAAGAACTTCATTTTAATTAGTTTCTTTTTCTCGATACCGAGATATTTGCCTCTATTTAAAACTTGACCACAGTTTTTTACCTGATTGCAAAATACTGGATTTCTATGTAGATCATTTATCTCGCTTTTTTTGAAAAAATATAGAATTCGCAATTCTCTACGGCCTTTAGGGGATAAAATAGTTTCAGGAACAAAGAAATCATAATGATTTTTGTCTCTATTTTTAGTCATTTTTTGATGTCTTAAAATGGATTCATCAATTTGATTCTTATCAACATATTCTAGATATTGTGGATTCCTTTGGTATTTATTCTTATGAACCAAAAAAATACCTATGGTTTGATATAGAATCAATTGTCCATCGTTTTTTATAGACAGATAAGCCGGTTCGAGAATCAATACCCCGCCTGTACTTAATTCTTTAAGAGTGCGCCTATTTATAGTCCAAATATCCACAGTCAGTGCTCCCCGTTTAAGATAGGATATAGCAACGTTCTTTGGATTTCTCAATCTAATCAGGAAACAATAGACTTTAATATTATCGATCATTTTTTTATTTACCCTTTCCCTCCTAAATTGAAAATGCAAATACCCTTGTAGGAAGTAATAAAGCTCCATGACTTCGGGGCTCGTGTCGGGCTTTTTTTTTCTACGTTTTTTTTTGTCTGATCTACCTCCATTTTCATCTGATAGAGGATCCCCTTCCCCTTGGTCTAGAAGATCTTTTTCTTCTTGATTTCCATTCTCGAATCTAAGAATTCTTTTTTCATTTGATTCTATCAAAGGGTTCCTTTCAGTAATGTTTTGATTAATGCTTTCATTTCCATTAAAGTTGGAAAGAAGTAATTTTATTGGTATGATCCCCGGTTTAATCTTATATGCATTATATAGTGGCACAAATTCTGGGAAGAACCAAAGTTCTAGTTCTGGATTCAATATAAGACGATTTACTATTTCTTCATTCATTCCCATCCAATCAAAGAAGGGTCTTTTTTTTTTGAATCGGTTGATTTTTTGATTTTTAGAAATTGATAAATAAAAAGGACCTCTCTTCATTTTTTTATTCTTGGTGCCGGTATTGAGCCAGTAATAAAGCTCGACCTTATTATTTCTAAGGCAAAAATCAATCTTACAAAATTTTCTATCTGGAAATTTCTCCTCAGCCATAATATCATTTTCTCCTAGATAATTATAAATAGGTAGCCCACCTGACATATCAAAAAATTTGCGTCTATCTATCTTGTAATTATCAAAAATCTCTTCTTTACTATTTATTTGTAATGGTGATCTATAAATATATGAGTCTTTCTTCTCTTCATAATTAATAGATTTATATGAGAAAAAATCATGTCTATGATGTTTTTTAAAATTAGATGATTTTTGATATTCTTGATTCAGTAATGAATCAGGTTCGAAATCATTTTGTTTTTCATCATGAATGAATCTTTCTTTTTCATATGAGTCCCATTTGTTAAAATCGTTTTTTTGAGTCATACAGTGTTGATTGACTTTATTTCGCCATTTTTCTGGTACTAATTTAAGCCAGCTAATCTGAGATAAATCATATTGATAATGCCCCCTTAACCAGTTTTTCCATTGATTCCTTTCAGAATGCCAAAAGTCTTTATGTCTCAATCCAGAATGAAATATTCCCTCTTTCCGAAAAAAATCCTTTATTTCATTTTTAAGAAAAAGAGATGTTTCATGATATTGAAGGATAGGCTTGAATTTATAGAAGTTAATAACTCGAGTTTGCGATATTTTGTAAAATACATATGCTTGCGAGAAGGAGTTAGAAAAAGTGGTTGAATTCGTATTTTGAATATTATCAAGGGAATTTTTTTTAGTTAAAATAAAGTGAATTTTTTTTTGATTTCTTTTCTTAATTCTTTTTTCAGTTTCTTTCTTATTGGAAATGGATTTTTCGATAATTTTTTTTCTTGATTCAATAAAAAGTTGTGCATTGGTTCTTGCAATATTAATGATACATAGAAAAAAATCTATGTATATTTTTTCCATGAAAAATTTGATAAAAAAATAAAATTTACGGATTAATCGAGTATTTCTTCTTTTTAATATTTGAGAAAATCTTTTTAATGATTCTAATTTTTTATTAGAATGAATATTTTTTTCTTGAGTTAGAAATCCATTTTTCTTCTCATTTAGAATTCTTTCTAGTTTATTGTTGATTGTGCTTGTTCTCTCAGTCAGATCTTTCATTTTTTTTTCTGTCGGTGAAAAATTTGTGCATTCTGTATATCGAATTTGAATAGGTGATTCACGAATCATCTGATTATTCATTATAGAATCGCCGGTTTTAGTTTCACCCAATTCGTAGTTTTTGATGCTCCATTTTTTTATTATTTCTTTTGATACCTTTCGAAGAAATTTTGCTCGTTCTTTAAAAACATTAAAAACTATAAAAGACTTGTTTTTTAATAATTTTTTCACTTTTTTTTTCAGTTCTTTAAAAATAGGTCCAAAAAACGAGGGCCCTTTTCGTTTTCGAGGGATACCGAAAGGACGGTCAGTTTCCAGTCCAGCAACTGTTAAAAAACAAAAATCATTTTTTTGCGCTTTCTGTGTTTTCGAGGGTTTTAACTTAGATCGGTGCCAAGGTTTCAGGTAAAAAGGAAATAAGATTTTTATCTGCATACCGTCTGTTAACCAGTTTTTTGGAAATTCTTTCTCGGATAATTCAACACCATTATAAGTGCATTTAATATGTATTTCTCGATTCCAATCCTTGAAGTCTTCGGACCATTCGGGAACTTGAAATAATAAAATACGCGCAATATTCTTAGCTATTATTAATGAAGGTAATCGAATATATTTTCGAAAAATTGATTGGCCTACTAAGAAAAAACCTCTTACTGCTTGAGCATATGAAATGTTATCCCAAGTTTCTGCTATTTCTAGTCGTAGTCTTTCTGCGTCTTGGTATTTTTCAACTTTTTTTCTTTCTTTTGTATAATCAGAGATTTGTAATTCTTTGCTTTTTTTACCCATCAAATTTTGAAAAATTCCTTTCATCCGTCCGAAAATATCAAAAGACAAAAGGCGAATATCAGAAGCCAAAAGGCGTCTGTCTAGTATGGCCAAAAGATAAAAAAGGGGTCTGCCCATTTTGCCAAACAAAGCCAAAAGGCGTCTGTCTATTCTGTCCACAAAAAGAGGGGAATGTGGCTTTGGTTGATAGAGTTGGTAAATAACCATTTTACGCCTTTGGGCACGCATAGAACCTTTTATTATACTTCGACGAAAATCCGAATATGGTAAATAACGTATCCAAATCATTTCGC